ACAAAAAAATCAGTAACTAAAAGAATCAAAAAAGCTTTTATTGAGTCATTTAAGTTATAGAAAAATTCCTGAGCCCAAGAATTCAAAATGACAAGTTCTTCTTTACCCAGAAAAAAAGAACCACTTAGAATAGCCAAACAGATTATATTTGTTAAGAAATGCAAAATGATATGGAGATGATGCTCATTATCTATTTTGGCCAATTGTATTATTTCCCCGTGTATTCCTATAGGAAATTTTTGTACATGTGTCTTCGGTTTCTCTTTTATCATTTCGTCCAAGAGAAAAAGTTCTTCTAATTCTATGAATCCTTCTAGAATCCTTTTCTCTTGAATATCCGTTAAGAAAGTTTCGGATTGCCTGGTATTCCACCAATTCTTAATCCAAAGTTCCAGACATTTGTTAAAAGAGAAAGAGACTCCCCAGGGCAAAAGTACGATAAATACAAGATATAGGAAAGAAGGCAATGCTTTCTTTTTTTTCATTTTTGATCTGTAAATTGAGTTGTTAATGAATCCGCTTCATTCGCCGCCTCTATTTCATTCGCTGAATATATATGATATTTCTTTTCTTTGAAACAAAAATTCTATAACAAGGTTTGAGACCTTATGTTTGTATCTATTTCTCTTTTTGTATACTAGTGGAATTTCATTGTATTGGGTTCTTTCTTAGATCTAAATGGAGTGGAATAGAGAAATAAAAAAAGGCCTTTTATATAAAAATGGAAGAATATTATGCCATATATCTCACTTGGACAAAACAAATTCAAATCAAAGCAATTTTCTCTTATCCTCGTTTGTTCCTTCCTTTAGATAAATACTCAAAAATCCCCTTACAATTGCAAAAAATGGCAATTGGTACTCAAAATACTTCAATCGGTACGCGCAAGAAATAGGCCAATTCGGCAGCTTTTTGTTCAATTTCTCGTGGAGTAAAAAACTTATCATCAGTACGAGTCAAGGGAATGACCCCCTGGCCCCGGATTTCCATATAAAGGATGCGACGAGGATAAAGACCCTCTTTAACCTGAATTCTAATTGATTGGATATCCCGCACAAGGAATCGAAGGAAGATGCGACGTTTTATTCCAGGGAATCCCCAACGAAAAATGCACACTATTCCCTCTTTTCTATCAAATCGGTCATAACCACTGCCTACATTCCAAAAAATAGTGCACCACAAATAGGAGCTAATGAATAGGCCCGCGATTCCGTAGAAAGACATCACAACCCCCTGTGGAAAAAAAAGAATTTGTTGAGATGGAAGTACGGATATCATATTCTTACCAAGATAACTGGAAGCCCCAACTGCTAAGAATCCTAATGAACCTAGAAAAAGAATACAGGCCCAGAAAAAATTACCCCTTTTTTGAGAACCTTTTAGAAGTTCTATCCATATATGTTCTGATCGCCAATTCATATTAGATATACTAAATCCAGTAGCGGTCAATTGAAATTGAGAGAATAAGCTAAATGATTTTGACTTTACTTTATTTTAATTCTGAAATAGCCCTCAGTAGCTAGTACTCCTGTGAAATAATTGGTTAGATACATTGACTTTCTATTCAAAACAAATTCGCGGATCCACTAAAAAAAAAACTCGCTATACTCGGCTACGCATATGCATGCATTTATGCTCGTAGCCTATATCTGCATCCATGGATATTTTTCATTTGTGTGTAGAAAGAGCTACATACCCTATCATATTATATTACTTACACAAATCCGTATTATGATCCTGGAAATACATTAATAAAATAAAATTGGGCCCTGTCGTTTCTAGACAATCTTATTTTTCTGCACATAAAGAAATAAGGAAGCCATTGCAATTGCCGGAAATACTAAGCCTACTAAAGGCACGAAAATGGAGGGTAAGTTAAAATCCGTCATAGAATATGTGTCTCAATTCAAATTTACTATTTCTATCTATTCGAAATATATCTTAAGATTCTTATGATATAATTAAGTATATCTATTATAAGGAATATTGACTATTGTATTTTTGAGTTTACAAAATAAAGATTTTTTATAGATATAGAATACTTTAGTATATCTATAAAAAAATGAATGGATAATAAAAAAATTGCAAAAAAGGGGGGCACTAATGAAAAATATTTTATTTTTCTTTTCCCATTCTCATCGCCTTTCTATTCTTCTAATCGAGCTTGAAATTGGATTCAAAAGAAAGCTATTGTCAAAATAAAAGAAATACCTCTTTCAGAATACCCTTTAATTTAACCTTTAATTTTAAAAGTGGAAGTGGAATAGAATAACCCGGTTGAAGGGTAATGATCATACGTCTGTAATGCATTGTATGTCCCAGAATAGGTCCCATTCTTCTACCCTTTCCGGGTAGTCGATGGCTATTCACAGCTACTACCTTAACACCAAAGAAGAGTTCAACCCAATGCTTTATTTCTGTCTTAGTGAATCCCGATTCGACATTAAAAGTATATTGATTCTTTCCCAATAAACGAAGACTCTTTTCTGTAAATACTGCGTATTTGATTCCATTATCGTACGATAATACTATATTTTTCCTTATATTTGTTTATTGTATTATACCTTTCTATATTCTAGATATATAGAATAGAAGAATCTCGATTTGTCAAGTCTCATGATCGTATCAAGATCTATTCGGCTCAACCTTTTTTTCTAAAAAAAGATTGAGCCGAATTTAATTGCAATCCATTAATAAAGAAGAATTACTGCATTTCGTAACTTATTTTTTCTCTTTCTATTTTGCTTCTTTTTTTTTATTTAGACCTTCCTTATATCTAGTTTTATCTACTTAATCTATGGTATCCACCGGCTTGTACTCAAATTTGATCGCCTTCCATACTTCACAAGCTGCGGCTAGTTCAGGACTCCATTTGCAAGCTGCTTTGATAATTTCATTACCTTCACGAGCAAGATCGCGCCCTTCGTTACGAGCTTGTACACAGGCTTCTAAAGCCACACGATTAGCTGCTGCACCAGGTGCATTTCCCCAAGGATGCCCTAAAGTTCCTCCACCAAATTGTAATACGGAATCGTCTCCAAAGATTTCGGTCAGAGCTGGCATATGCCAAACATGAATACCCCCTGAAGCCACCGGTATAACACCTGGCATGGATACCCAGTCCTGAGTGAAAAAGACACCGCGAGAACGATCTTTTTCAATAAAATCATCACGCAATAAATCAACAAAACCTAAAGTCATTTCGCGTTCCCCTTCTAACTTACCTACTACTGTACCGGAGTGGACATGATCTCCCCCCGACATACGCAATGCTTTAGCTAATACACGGAAATGCATACCATGATTTTTCTGTCTATCAATAACTGCATGCATTGCTCGGTGAATGTGAAGAAGTAGGCCGTTGTCGCGGCAATAATGAGACAAACTAGTATTTGCGGTGAATCCTCCAGTTAAGTAGTCATGCATTACAATAGGAACCCCTAATTCCCTTGCAAATACGGCTCTCTTAATCATTTCTTCGCATGTACCTGCAGTCGCATTCAAGTAATGCCCCTTGATTTCACCAGTTTCGGCTTGTGCTTTATAAATTGCCTCAGCACAAAAGACAAAACGGTCTCTCCAGCGCATAAATGGTTGTGAGTTTACGTTTTCATCATCTTTAGTAAAATCAAGTCCACCACGTAGACACTCATAACACGCTCTACCGTAATTTTTTGCGGATAATCCCAATTTTGGTTTAATAGTACATCCCAATAAAGGACGACCATACTTGTTCAACTTATCCCTTTCAACTTGGATACCGTGAGGCGGACCTTGGAAAGTTTTTGAATAAGTAGGGGGAATTCGTAGATCCTCCAAACGTAGAGCGCGTAAGGCTTTGAAACCAAATACGTTACCCACAATGGAAGTAAACATATTAGTAACAGAACCCTCTTCAAATAGGTCTAATGGATAAGCTATATAACAGATATATTGATCCGCCTCCCCAGGAACGGGCTCGATGTGATAGCATCGTCCTTTGTAACGATCAAGACTGGTAAGTCCATCAGTCCAAACAGTTGTCCATGTACCAGTAGAAGATTCCGCAGCTACTGCAGCCCCTGCTTCTTCAGGCGGAACCCCGGGCTGAGGAGTTACTCGGAATGCTGCCAAGATATCAGTATCCTTGGTTTCGTACTCTGGGGTGTAGTAAGTCAATTTATAATCCTTAACACCAGCTTTAAATCCAACACTTGCTTTAGTTTCTGTTTGTGGTGACATAAGTCCCTCCCTACAACTCATGAATTAAGAATTCTCACAACGACAAGGTCTACTCGATATGAATTAGGCGTAAATGAAATCTTTGCAAAAATCAAAAAAAAAAAAAAAAGATATTCAATTAATATCAAGTCATTAAATAAAAAAAAGAGTAGGCTTAAGTTAATGAATATGTTTCATGCGTGCACCCTGTGTACGTTCTATCCTCTAGGAATTCTACTATTATAGTATAGGAATTCGATAGGAATTGAGTTGTTGTTATGGTGAGTTGTTGTTATGGTAAGTTAACACGGTTCGTTATTAAACCGTGGATTTGATTCACCAAATCCATCATTATTGTATACTCTTTGATAGATATAGCGCAACCCAAACCAATCCCTAATCCTTATTTTACAATTTGTAAAGTTCTTAATAGGCCCCTTTGATATTTTGAATCTAAATACCTAAATACTAAGAAAATTCTCTGTTGACAGCAATCTACGCTTCACAGTAGTATATATTTTGTATATCGAAGTCCTAGATAGGAAAGTAGAGTAGGCACAGATCCTTCACAAAAAGCGAAATTTATACGAAAAAAAAAAGATTGATTGAACTTTCCAACGGACTCATTCCATAAGTAAACGATTGAATGGGATTCGCTTGGGCAACGAAATCAAGTGCTAGTCCCCTTTTCTTTGCTATTGAATTAACTAATTCATTTCCTTTTGACTTTTGGATTTTTGGATATTTTTTTTTATTTGATTTGGCATTATTCAAAAAAAAAAAAAAAGAAAAATTTCGACAAATTCCTTTTTTTGAAAATTATGTGATAATTATGAGAACCAATCCTACTACTTCGCGCCCCGGGGTTTCCACAATTGAAGAAAAAAGCGCAGGGCGTATTGATCAAATTATTGGACCCGTGCTGGATATCACCTTTCCCCCGGGCAAGTTGCCTTATATTTATAACGCTTTGATAGTCAAGAGTCGAGACACTGCCGATAAGCAAATTAATGTGACTTGTGAGGTACAACAATTATTAGGAAATAATCGAGTTAGAGCTGTAGCTATGAGTGCTACAGACGGGTTGATGAGAGGAATGGAAGTGATTGACACGGGAGCTCCTCTCAGTGTTCCAGTCGGTGGAGCTACTCTCGGACGAATTTTTAACGTTCTTGGGGAGCCTATTGACAATTTGGGTCCTGTAGATACTAGTGCAACATTCCCTATTCATAGATCTGCGCCTGCCTTTATCGAGTTAGATACGAAATTATCTATCTTTGAAACAGGTATTAAGGTGGTCGATCTTTTAGCTCCTTATCGACGTGGAGGAAAAATCGGACTATTTGGGGGGGCAGGAGTAGGTAAAACAGTACTCATCATGGAATTAATCAATAACATTGCTAAAGCTCATGGAGGCGTATCCGTATTTGGCGGAGTAGGGGAACGGACTCGTGAAGGAAATGATCTTTATATGGAAATGAAAGAATCTGGAGTAATTAATGAAAAAAATATTGAGGAATCAAAGGTAGCTCTAGTGTATGGCCAAATGAATGAACCACCGGGAGCTCGTATGAGAGTTGGTTTAACTGCCCTAACTATGGCGGAATATTTCCGAGATGTTAATAAGCAAGACGTGCTTTTATTCATCGATAATATCTTTCGTTTTGTTCAAGCAGGATCGGAAGTATCCGCCTTATTAGGGAGAATGCCCTCCGCAGTGGGTTATCAACCTACCCTTAGTACAGAAATGGGTTCTTTGCAAGAAAGAATTGCTTCTACCAAAAAGGGATCCATAACTTCGATCCAAGCAGTTTATGTACCTGCGGACGATTTGACCGACCCTGCTCCTGCCACAACATTTGCACATTTGGACGCTACTACCGTACTTTCCAGAGGATTAGCTTCCAAGGGTATTTATCCCGCAGTAGACCCTTTAGATTCAACCTCAACTATGTTACAGCCTCGGATCGTTGGTAACGAACATTATGAAACTGCGCAAAGAGTTAAGGAAACTTTACAACGTTACAAAGAACTTCAGGACATTATCGCAATTCTTGGATTGGATGAATTATCGGAGGAGGACCGTTTAACTGTAGCAAGAGCACGAAAAATCGAGCGGTTCTTATCACAACCGTTCTTTGTGGCAGAAGTTTTTACCGGTTCTCCAGGAAAGTATGTTGGTCTTGCAGAAACAATTAGGGGATTTCAACTAATTCTTTCCGGAGAATTAGACAGCCTACCCGAACAGGCTTTTTATTTGGTGGGGAATATCGATGAAGCTAGCACGAAAGCTATAAACTTAGAAGAGGAGAGCAAATTGAAGAAATGAAATTAAATCTTTATGTACTGACTCCTAAACGAATTATTTGGGATTGTGAAGTGAAAGAAATCATTTTATCTACTAATAGTGGCCAAATTGGTGTATTACCAAACCACGCCCCCATTAATACAGCTGTAGATATGGGTCCTTTGAGAATACGCCTCCTCAACGACCAATGGTTAACGGCGGTTCTGTGGAGTGGTTTTGCGAGAATAGTTAATAATGAGATCATCATTTTAGGAAATGATGCAGAACTGGGTAGTGACATTGATCCAGAAGAAGCTCAACAGGCACTTGAAATAGCCGAAGCTCACTTGAGTAGAGCTGAGGGTACGAAAGAATTGGTTGAAGCGAAGCTAGCTCTCAGACGAGCTAGGATACGAGTCGAGGCTATCAATTGGATTCCCCCATCCAATTGAAGACAATCCAAAGGTTTCGTTGATACAAAGAAAAAGGAAAGAAGGGTAGAAAAAGTTATTAGATAGCGAAGCGAAGTAAGTCCAATGCTATCTAGTAATTTTTCTACCTACCTACCTACTATTGGATTTGAACCAATGACTCCCGCCGTATGAAAGCAATACTCTAACCACTGAGTTAAGTAGGCAATTTACCACCACAAAAGAAGCCCCATTACTTCGATCGATTATAGATTGAATCCTTTTTATAAGCAATACCGCTCCGTTATTAGTATGTTTATGTTATATAGTAAACGGATCAAAGGGATATCCTCTGGCATTAGAGAATATTCATCTTGACAAGAAATTATCTATATGTTAAGATATCTCTGACAAGGGCTATAGCTCAGTTCGGTAGAGCAACTCGTTTACACGTGCGCCAATGCTTTTCAAGGGAACTTATTATGTAATGAACATAATTGACCTTATTGCAAAATCAATGTCTTACTTCATGGATTCGAAAGAATAGGAGAACAGTAGCCTGACAAACAGTTGGTTCAGTCCGATTCAGGTGCCAATTCAGGTGCTTAATCAAATAGAACCCCTATTGATTTGCTAGTTGATAAGGTAAATATCCAGCCCACTCAATGCTAGGCGTAATGAGGATAAGGGCCTCCAAAAAACTTCTTTTCGTTCTATGAACTTTAAGGTGTATGAAGTCTCATAGTAAACTCTTACAGCGGAACGATAGAGACTCCATTTCATTTAGGTTGATTTAATTTAGGCCGGAGGCAGACCTAAGTCAAGGTAATCCTCCTTTGAAACACTTTGGTATTGCTCCTAGATGGATCACAAATAATCAATCAGAGCACAGGGAACCATCTTATTATCTTTCCATAAAGAAAAACTATGGCGGATTAACTGATCTTTACATCAGTTGATGAAAGAGCCCAATGCAGAAAAATGCATGTTGGGTCTTTGAAACAGTTCGAATCATTTCGATAATAATCCGTTTGATCTGTTTTACCGAGAAGGTCTACGGTTCGAATCCGTATAGCCCTAATATATGCGTCTTTTTTTCCATTTTAGGATGGATATCTTATGTTTCCTTTAGTATAGTTTTCTTTTCCTTATTAGTTATAGTACTCGTTTATAGACTCGACGGTCGATTGCGCCATAGAATAGAGATAAAAGCATTACCCCAGGCTCATTCATCGAAAATCATAGAGACAGGAAAAGAAAAAAGAAATCAATAGAAGGAAGGATCCCTTACCTGATTTGAATTCCATCCTACTTCAAATAGGATATGCTCTAAGTACCTATACTTTCCTATAATGACTGCAACGATTTTCTCTATTTTGCGAATTTCTATTTTGTTTGAAGTATATTACTATGTATACATTACTATAATATACATTATCTAAACTATATATACATTATTTAAATCGATCCACTTTAACTAAAATAGAAAAAATCGAAAGAAAAAAAAGAAAGAGTAAATAATAAAACTGGATATTCTGTTTCATAATTCTGAAATAGAGTTCTTTTTTTTTAGTATTACTCCTCATTAGGATGCATACATTAGTCATCCTAATTTAATTAGGTTCTAATCTAATTAGTAGTAAGTATTTTCTTTTTTATTTAATAGTCTCTGACTATCATTAAATAAAGGGTAGAGCAATTCTTTTTTCTAGAGATTCTAGAGAAAGCGAGACAAAGTGAAGCGAAAGAGTTTTCTTTGTATAAGAATTAGGTCTCTATCATATCTAAATAGAAGGGAAATCCAAAAGAAAGGGAGTGGGGATTCCATTGGATGAATCCTTAAGGAAAACATATTACAAAAGAAACAAAGGCTAAAGTAAACGCTCTTTGCCTTTGGTTTGAGCAAAACGGATTCTTGTTTCACCGAGGAAAAGAGAGAAGTTCTGGATAAATTGACAATGTCAACTTGAATTGACTAATTCAGTTCCGCCTATTCCACATTAATGGGAGTACATTTATGTTTCTGCTTCACGAATATGATATTTTTTGGACATTTCTAATAATAGCAAGTCTTATTCCTATTTTGGTATTTTGGATTTCAGGACTTTTAGCCCCGGTTAGTAAAGGACCAGAGAAGCTTTCGAGTTATGAATCGGGTATAGAACCCATGGGGGGGGCTTGGTTACAATTCCGAATACGCTATTACATGTTTGCGCTAGTTTTTGTTGTTTTTGATGTGGAAACGGTCTTTCTCTACCCTTGGGCAATGAGTTTCGACGTATTGGGTTTATCCGTTTTTATCGAAGCTTTCATTTTTGTGCTTATCCTAGTTGTTGGTTTAGTTTATGCATGGCGAAAAGGAGCCTTGGAATGGTCTTAACTGAATATTCAGACAAAAAAAAAAAAGAAAGAAAAGATTCCATTGAGACAATTATGAGTTTGATTGAGTTTCCGTTACTCGACCAAACAAGTTCCAATTCCGTTATTTCAACTACACCAAACGATCTTTCGAATTGGTCAAGACTCTCCAGTTTATGGCCCCTTCTATATGGTACCAGTTGTTGTTTCATTGAATTTGCTTCATTAATAGGCTCACGATTCGACTTTGATCGTTATGGATTGGTACCAAGATCAAGTCCGAGGCAAGCGGACCTAATTTTAACAGCTGGTACGGTAACAATGAAAATGGCTCCATCTTTAGTGCGATTATATGAGCAAATGCCTGAACCGAAATACGTCATTGCTATGGGAGCCTGTACTATTACAGGGGGAATGTTCAGTACGGATTCCTATAGTACTGTTCGAGGAGTTGATAAGTTAATTCCTGTGGACGTCTACCTGCCGGGTTGCCCGCCTAAACCAGAGGCTGTTATAGATGCCCTAACAAAACTTCGTAAGAAGATAGCGCGAGAAATAGTTGAGGATCGAACTCTATGTCAAAGTCAAAAGAAAAATCGATCTTTTACTACCCGTCACAAGCTTTATGTTCGGCGCAGTATTCACACTGGAACTTACGAACAAGAATTGCTCTATCAATCACCATCCACTTTAGATATATCTTCTGAAACTTTTTTCAAATCCAAAAGTCCAGTATCTTCTTACAAATTAGTGAATTAGGAGGGGTTCTTTTGTGCAGAAAAAGAAAGAGCAGTGCAATCTTTCAAACTTGCATTTGAAATGTGAAATATTTATACAAAGGGGGAGAGATCAAGACAATGCAGCAGGGTTGGTTATCTAATTGGCTAGTCAAACATGACGTGGTTCATAGATCTTTGGGCTTCGATCACCGAGGAATAGAAACTTTACAAATAAAAGCGGGGGATTGGGATTCCATTGCTGTCATTTTATATGTATATGGTTACAATTATTTACGTTCCCAATGTGCTTATGACGTAGCACCTGGTGGATCTTTAGCTAGCGTGTATCATCTTACGAGAATACAGTATGGTATAGATAACCCAGAAGAAGTATGCATAAAAGTCTTTGCCCAAAAGGATAATCCTAGAATCCCGTCTGTCTTCTGGGTTTGGAGAAGTGCTGATTTTCAAGAACGCGAATCTTATGATATGGTGGGAATTTTTTATGATAATCATCCGCGTCTTAAACGTATCTTAATGCCTGAAAGTTGGATAGGCTGGCCCTTACGTAAGGACTATATAACCCCCAATTTCTATGAAATACAAGATGCTCATTGAATGATAATAAATTCATGTTCACTTATACAACACAACTCCCGATTTTATTCAAATCAAGGAATATTTTTACGTTCTGTTCCTAAGACAAAACGAAATACTTAATTATATTCTAATTAATTCCTATTATACAAAAAGGTCCAGATAGACTGAACAAAAAGGGCTTCATTTCGATTTTCCAATTTGGAAAATCACATATTTGTTTCCTTCGTATGAACAGAAAATACAATGACTCAAAGAAGTTCCTATCACGAACTTTGTACCGCGCGTATTACTTAGAACCACTAGGAAAGTAGGATAAGCAAGAATAAAAAAATATTTTTCGGAATAGCGGCATACAAAATTAATAAGAAATGCAAAAGTGAGGAACGGGGCACCTAATTTTACCTCTTTTTATACCATAAAGAAAGGAACCAAAGTAACCCTTTTCTAAAAAGAAAAAGAAGTGTTTACAGATTTATCTACTTACTCTCTACTATGCTAGATTAGTAACGAATATGTACCCCAATCCATCTCAAGATATTTGTATCAATATCTATTCGGTGAATCCTTTTATTTTCTGTGCCAGGAACCAGATTTGAACTGGTGACACGAGGATTTTCAGTCCTCTGCTCTACCAACTGAGCTATCCTGACCCTTTCTTGTGCATCATCTTAGTAGAGTATTTGCATCTATGTCAATTAAAGAAAAAATAAATTAAATAATTAAATAAAGTATTCAAAATTTGGAAATGGGGAGGGGTAGTCCTATACATTGTGGATGGCTTACTTAATAATACTTAAAAATCGAATTAATAATCGAGATTCCTTGCCGATACTCTACTCTAATAAAAAAGAAACCATCTATTTAATGAATAGCATAAGATTCATTGAGTTCTCGCCGCACTCCTTTGTGAAAGAGTAGTGAGAAAGCTAATGAATGTTAAACCCATTGATAAAAGTAAAAGAAAAAAAAGGATAACTACTATGGTTAGGGAATAAAAGAGGGTTTGGGGATAGAGGGACTTGAACCCTCACGACTTATAAAGTCGACGGATTTTCCTTTTACTAGAAATTTCATTATTGTCAGTATTGACATGTAGAATGGGACTCTCTCTTTATCCTCGTCCGATTAATCCACTTTTTTTAAGATCTCTAAAACAAAATAATGAATTGAAGGATTTGATTACTTAATATTCGATTGAAATGGATTCACAATAATTCTAAAAAAATTCAGAATTTTGTATTTCATAATCATTCCTAATTTCATTCAAAAAATAAAATAAAGAACCTATATTATGATATGGGTTCTGTGATTAATCGTTTGCTATGTAAGTATATATGCGTGTGTATTAGATGTATAAAGCTCCTCTTTCTCTAATTTCGAAGAGGTTCCACTACCAACACAACGTATTACTTCGATTCGTTAGAACAGCTTCCATTGAGTCTCTGCACCTATCCTTTTCCTTTGGGTTCCAGTTTGAGAACCACTTGTTTTTAAAAAAAGGGATTTGGCTCAGGATTGCCCATTTTTCATTCCAGGGTTTCTCTGAATTTGGAAGTTAACACTTAGCAGGTTTCCATACCAAGGCTCAATACAATCAAGTCCGTAGCGTCTACCGATTTCGCCATATCCCCATTTTCCTTTTCTTTGAAACCAGGATTCCTTGTAAAATTTCATCCATTTCTTAGTTTTTTTTTTGAATCATTGAATTCATTATTCGACGTAGTCTAGCAGCTCATCTCTATTTAAGAGACCCCGCTCGCTTATTGCAATTCAGAATTGAATTGATTCTACCGTTGATATATTTGCAATTCAATCGGAATGAATATATCCAAAAGTTTTTCTCTATCCCGCCTCCTTCCTTCTTTTTTTAGAGTATTCAAAATCATACTATAACGCTTGATATTAATTCTTTTTTTTTTCTAATCAGAATTAGAAAAATCCATTTGCGAATTAGAGAAATAAAAAGAAAGTTCAATAAATTCTATAATCCTATTTAATAATATCATTTAGTTAAGCATATCAAGCTAACTTTATCTTTCTAAAATTCTAGTATTTTTTTTTTTTTGAGTAGAACTTTCAATTTCGAACTAGTTAATAACTAAGATTAATAATTAAGATCTGACATCTTACGGATTCCCTATATATATTTCTATTTGTTACACTATTTCTGTTATGTAAGCCCACTTAGCTCAGAGGTTAGAGCATCGCATTTGTAATGCGAGGGTCATCGGTTCAAATCCGATAGTCGGCTTTTTTCTCTATCAATGTTCCATGAACAAGAATTTCTCTTTTTCCCCGAATTAAATGGGGAATCCAGGGTCTATTATGCCGTTCTACCTTACAATTTTGCTAGATAAAAAGCATAAAAATAAATAATATATATATAAAACCCAGATGTTAATGAAATTCTATTTTTTGTGGTACTTTAGTAGATTTGACTCTGTTTATCCTTTAGTTTAATTCAGTTTTAATTTCGATGTATTCTGTAATGTAAATAGAATGAAATTTTTTGTGTAAAATGAAATTTCAATAAAATAAAAAAGGAGTCTTCATGTCCCGTTATCGAGGGCCTCGTTTAAAAAAAATACGCCGTCTGGGAGCTTTACCAGGACTCACTAGAAAAACGCCTAAATCCGGAAGTAATCAGAAAAAGAAATTCCATTCCGGGAAAAAAGAGCAATATCGTATTCGTCTTCAAGAAAAACAGAAATTGCGTTTTCATTATGGTCTGACAGAACGACAATTACTTAGATATGTACATATCGCTGGAAAAGCAAAAAGATCCACAGGTCAGGTTTTACTACAATTACTTGAAATGCGTTTGGATAATATCCTTTTTCGGTTGGGTATGGCTTCAACCATTCCAGGGGCCCGGCAATTAGTTAACCACAGACATATTTTAGTTAATGGTCGTATAGTTGATATACCAAGTTTTCGTTGCAAACCCCGAGATATTATTACTACGAAAGATAACCAACGATCAAAACGTCTGGTTCAAAATTCTATTGCTTCATCCGATCCGGGCAAATTGCCAAAGCATTTGACGGTTGACACATTGCAATATAAAGGACTAGTAAAAAAAATTCTAGATAGGAAGTGGGTTGGTCTTAAAATAAATGAGTTGTTAGTTGTAGAATATTATTCTCGCCAGACTTGAACTTAACAAAAAAAGGAAAGGTTCATAGAATTTTTTTCCCTCCCCCTTTCCCCGAACTAAATCGACCTAAGACTCTTAATTCGTATTTTCCCGTTCACCTAGCAGAAATAGATTAACCCTAGGATCTTTTTTTCTTTTTTGTTATTTTCTCGATGTGTATTTTACATACCACAGTAATTTCCGATAGAGAATTATTATTAAATAAAGGTATTATTGTTGGAATAAATTGTTATTTAATTTGCTACACTGTGATCGCTAACATTGATGAATTAAGAGAAACGGAAAGAGAGGGATTCGAACCCTCGGTAAACAAAAGTCTACATAGCAGTTCCAATGCTACGCCTTGAACCGCTCGGCCATCTTTCCTCCATAATCTTATTATGAAAAATAAACTGAGTGAATAGCGAGTTTTCGTATTTCTACAGTACAGGTACGGCCACAACGGCTCGGGGATTCCATGGCTCTATTGGAAAAATGCCTTTTCATCTAAGTGGAAGGATCCCGTATTTTTTTTACTAGGAATTCTGCTCCCTCGAAAAGTTTTTCTTTGGGGAAAACAAAAATAAAAAGAGAATGGAAGAATTCTTCTTATTCCATAAGAAAATAAAGGAACCCTAGAATTCTATTTGCATAAGGTACGTTACACCATACAATCTAAATATAAAAAAGGGTATAGGGCAATTAATGACTTTGAAAACGCGAAATAGCTGATGAGAGAAGTTGTTGTTGAGAAATAGGAAAGTCGAATGAAATCCAGTCTTAGTCAAATATTTCGTATCTTCTCTTGTCCAAACAGAAGGAAAAGGGGACCATTTGAGCTGAGCGGAAAATCCATACCTCTCTTATCCATTTAGAGCATATAGATCGATTTATAAGAATCGAGTGTTTTGTTTTTATGTTATTTTGTGATAGAATGAAAAGAATTCTATATAGAATGGGTTGGGAATTATGCCTAGATCCCGTATAAATGGAAATTTCATTGATAAGACCTTCTCGATTGTAGCCAATATTTTATTGCAAATAATTCCGACAACCTCCGGGGAAAAAAGGGCATTTACTTATTATAGAGATGGTGCGATTTGACTCTTTTTTTTAGCCCTACCTACATCTCATTCTTACGAGAAAGAGAGAGGGTTCGCATAGAGAGACAAAATTGAGTAAAGGAAACCCGCGCTTGGGGAAGGTGAGGTGAACTAACAATTCCTTCTGTCGTGTATCCTCGATTGATGTGGCCTCAGATGCTTCAATTGTAGATTTGAGTATTGAGCGAAAGGTTACACCTAAAGGATGGGTTCTGTATTACAGGCCAATCCGACTATACTAGTACCAATAGGCAGCATAGGGGAGAAAAGCACTACACCTCGAAATAGGAATCAACAAGAGAAAAACTTTGTTAGAAATTAGCCCTTTCCTGATTGGTATCAGGGTTGGGAAGAATGGTTGGGATAACAAACAACCATCAGGTTTGTACTTTGGATACCCTTATAACCATCAAAGGGCGTTGAAGTGGCTAATTCCTCTAAATAGGAGGCGTTGAGAACAAAGAAATTCTTGGAGCTATCGTTTTCCTCTAGCATTAATAGAATTCATTGGTGTTAAGAAAAACCTCTTGGGGGAAGGTTGGCTAGAGATTTCTTGGAAAAATACCAGCCCTCTTCGGTCCATAATGAGATGGGACTAATTCGATTTTGATTCTATCTATTTTTTGCTTAGTACTATGTACAGAAGGGAGAAGCCGTATGAGATGAAAACCTCATGTACGGTTTTGGAACGGAGATTTTTTGAATAGAATGAACGACCGTAACGGATGTTGGCTCAATCCGAAGGAAATTATGCGGAAGCTTTGCAGAATTATTATGAAGCTACGCGACTAGAAATTGATCCCTATGATCGAAGTTATATACTATATAACATAGGCCTTATACACACAAGCAATGGAGAGCATACAAAGGCTTTGGAATATTATTTCCGGGCGCTAGAACGAAATCCTTTCTTACCGCAAGCTTTTAATAATATGGCCGTGATCTGTCATTACGTGCGACTATCTCCACTATAGAAAGAAGAAAAAAAAGAATGTAGGAAATTTTCTAGTAAAAAAGGGCTTTCTACATAGGGATCGTCAAAATAACGATTTTACCCTATCAGCTGTAGGAAGGAAGGACACTTCACGAGAATCAAAATAGGAAGAAAAGTAAAGTAGAGCCTATACTACTATTCCATGGATAAAGCTGAAATTGATAGAGAAAACGCCGTAAAGATCAATTAGTGAGCGACTGGGTCGATACAACTAAAAAAACTGCTTCATTATACCACGATATGGCACAAAATTTAGGAATCCGCTTATGTAATAAAGCCGATCCACTAAGGGATTAAGCAGCGGTGTAGTATCAGATCCCAAAGATAGTAAGTTCTTTTTTCTTTCTTGTGGGAAAAAGTCTTTTTCGAGGATTCTATAGAAATTTCATATATGAAAGAAACGAAACCGAGATAGTTACCTTTCAGAAAATTCGAACGAAGCATATAGGTCTATCTATGCTTCATTCTTCTGAAGGTGGGAGAAAAGATCAAACTGATTATTGATCAAAATTAGGGTTTGAAACTTAGGTAATTCACTTCTTCTGCTTAACCCAAGAAGAAATTGGATTTATTTTTGAGAGATCGAATTCAGTTAAGATAGGGGAAATTCAGATAGCAATTTCTGAGCCGTATGAGGTAGGAAACTCTCAAGTACGGTTCTAGGGGAAGGAACTGCCTATTCCGACCGAGGAGAACAGGCCATTCTACAGGGCGATTCGGAAATTGCAGAAGCTTGGTTTGATCAAGCTGCTGAGTATTGGAAACAAGCTATAGCGCTTACTCCGGGAAATTATATTGAAGCACAGAACTGGTTGAAGATTACGAAGCGTTTTGAATAAGACCACTCTCCTTTTTCATAAAATGGGTGGTTTGGTTGTTGATCCATTAATCAAATAATTTAGGTAAGAAAAGAATTTCATTATATCCCTTTCTTCTACCTTCGATTTTATATCATATTTCATAAGGATAAACAATAGGGATAGGCTCTGGAACAGAAGTAATAAAGCACATAAAAGGGGGCAATCTATATATTCCTACCTAATATATCAGGACGGTCTTATTAATAATTCTAATGAGTTATCTTGGAATTTTGAATCAAATAAAAAAATCTATATTATGCTCACTCAAGGAAAGTAGATGTAGATAAGGGCTTATACCCTCAGAAAAAAAAATACACTAGCTTCTTAAATTAAAACCTAAAAAAAAGATTTTTTTGTTACGTCCGGAAATAATTTTCCAGAATAACCAATGTCCGTTAGGCACCTAATCCTTATGTCATAATAGATCCGAACACTTGCCTCGGATTGACTTCAATATATAATTGCTCCAGTGAATAACTAAAAAAAAAAAATAGAAGGACGGTAGATAGTAAAGAAAAGGACTAATCATAATATCTATCTTTCAAAGATTCAATAAAAAGACAGTTGGCGGGTCTCTTTGTATGTCTTGTCCGGAAAGAGGAGGACTTAATGATTATTCGTTCGCCGGAACCAGAAGTTAAAATTGTTGTGGATAGGGATCCTGTAAAAACATCTTTTGAGGAATGGGCCAGACCCGGGCATTTCTCAAGAACAATAGCTAAGGGCCCCGATACTACCACTTGGATCTGGAACCTACATGCTGATGCTCACGATTTCGATAGTCATACCGGTGATTTGGAGGAGATCTCCAGAAAAGTCTTTAGTGCTCATTT